TTTAATCGCACACTTGAAAGATAGCCCAGAAAGTCGAGAGAATATTTAGATAATTGATTTCTACGGACTCTTCCTGATTGAGACCACATGTAAAAATAATATTGCCATAAATCGACAAAGTAATATTTCCACTTATTCATCAGAAGAGACGTATCTTTTGAGGCCAGAATTGCCTTTCCTTGATACCTAATAAAATGTATGAAAGGGTCTTTGAACAACCATAGGTTGTTCTGAAAATCATTATAAAAGACTTCTACAAGATACTCTATTTTTCCATAGAAATAAATGCGTTCAAGAAAGACTCCAGAATATGTTGCTCGTAAATGAGAAGATTGGTTACGGAGAAAAAGGAAAATGGATTCGTATTCACATACATGAGAATTATATAGGAACAAGAATAATCTTGCATTAAAAATCAAAATAGATTTCTTTGGAGTAAGAAAACTCTTCAAATTACAATACTCGTAGAGAGAGAAACGTAATAAATGCAAAGAAGAAGCATCTTTTACCCAGTAGCGAAGGGCTTGAACCAAGATTTCTAGATGGATGGGGTAAGGTATTAGTACATCTAACACATAATTTAAATGTGAGAATTTGTCCTCTAAAAAAGGAAATATTGAATGAATTGATTGTAAATTATGAGATTTTGCGACTTCTTCCCCTTGTGAGTAAGATACTAATCGTAAGGAAAATGGAATTTCCACAATGACTGCAAATCCCGCCGATATCATTTGAGAATACAAATTATTGTTGTGACCAAAAAATGGATTTTGGTTGGAATCATTAGCAGAAATAATCAAATGATCCTGTTGATCCATTCGAATAATTAAACGTTTCACAATTAGTGAACTGAATTTATTACCATAATCCTGATTTTCCAAAAAAATCATCGATTTATTGAAACCATGATCATGAGCAAGTGCATAAATATACTCCCGAAAAATAAGTGGGTATAGGAAATCATGTCGGCGAGATCTATTTAGTTCTAAATATCCTCGAAACTCCTCCATTTCAAATTCGATTTGAACCAAAGATAGGGGATCTATTCGGTTATCAAATGATACATAGTGCGATACAGTCAAAACAAGGTATTATAGTAAGAAAAGAATAGATACCTCGGAGACAGGTAGATTCATCAACGGATTCTCTATCCTATCTTTTACCATCTAATTGATTTATGTTCGTTATAGGATAAGAAGATGGTTAGAAATCCTTTATTTTTTCAACCGAATCGCTCTTTTGATTTTGGAAAAAAAAAATATCTTTTCTTTATCAATATACTGCTTCTTCTACACATTCATGTCTAACCCATAAAGGGAATAACTAATAATTAGGACTCATAAAAAAATCGATAATTTACTCATGAGAAAAACCTTTACCACATTAGGTACTAATTTATTTTTAACGTTTAATTAGATCGGGTAATCATTCAAATTGAGAACAGAAGCTCGTTACTTTTTGTTTCCCTATAATTGGGGCCGTAGAGCTCTATCCATTTATTCACTCGACCCAACTTTGAATTCAATTAATTTTTTTGTTCCGCACCAAAAATTCAAAGACGATTTTTTTTGGACTGATCCGGAAAAAAATGGATTCTTAGAATTCTCCATTGATACGACATGCTCTTTTTTCCATCCACTCCTTTCAGGATCAGTCGTGGTCTTACAAACTCTACCAATGGTATGAACGAATCCCTTTCTTCATACAAATGTGTAAAAGATGCTAGTCGCACTTAAAAGCCGAGTACTCTACCGTTGAGTTAGCAACCCGAAAAAAATTATAATACGTAAATACAATCGGAATAAAAAAAAAATGGAATTGTACGAGGCAATCAAAACACGAAATTAGCAAAAATTTGAATAAAATCAAAATTATAATCTAATCTGAACATTCAATGTTCAGATTAGATTATAATACACGAAATTCTCAGATAAAAACATAGAAATCGAAATAGAATAAGTGAAAATTTGTGGACCGCCCCCCGTCTTATTCATTCCATTGTTATCCATTTTTTTTTTGTTTCAATATTCAATACAATTACAATAAAAAAACTTCTTGTATCACAACAAATTCAAAGAAAGAACCCATTATTTCAATGAAGTGAAGTGCCAAACTTGTGGGCGGGGATAAATAGATCTATTTATTTACGATCGAATTATATTTGTTCGATACGCTGTTGTCAATATGATTGTAAATTTTGAATCTAAATGTTGAGAAAAGAATAAAGAATATAAAAAAGACTATAAAAAATACAATGAAAAAAAGAATTAAGTCAATTTTTTTTTTATTATTAATTATTATTAATATTTTTTATTTTTATTTTTATATGTTATTTTATCTGTTTTTTATATCTTATTTTATGTTATTTTTTAAAATGCAATTACTTCATTTATTCAATTGATCCTTTTTCTCTATATTTTATATCAATAAAATTAGCTCAATAAATTTTGGTTTTGTTGTTATGGTATTCTATAGTAGCAATAGTCTATAGTAGCAAAGCAATAAGAAATACGAACAATAAATAAAAAAGTATGAATAGAACAAAAGAGGGGGGAGGAAATAATAAAGAAAAATTTATACAAAGCTAGATATGAGTCATCCACACCCTCTTTTTTGTATTTCATTAATTGAATTTTGTTTGATTAAGACTAAGTTCCGTAAAAACCCCCGCCTTCTTTAAAATATCATGAACAGTTCCTGTGGGTTGAGCTCCTTTTTCAAGGAAATAGAGAATAGCGGGAACATTTAAATGGGTTTGATTATTTATCGGATCATAAAAACCCACTTTTCGAAGATCTCTTCCCTCTCTTCGGGATCGAACATCAATTGCAACGATTCGATAAACGGCTCATTGGGATAGATGTAGTTAAATAATACCCCCCCTAGAAACGTATAAGAAGTTTTCTCCTCGTACGGCTCGAGAACAAAAATGATTAAAAGTTATGTCTATGTATGGAATTATATTGTATGGAATTAGAATGTCAAAAAGATCCATAAACCCAGCAAATCAATTAGACATTTAAACCCGTCTTTTTTCGAAAAAAAAAGAAGAAAAAAGCATTCGTACTCTCATAACTCAAGTCAAATAACTCTCAAAATGCTCAAAAAAAAAAAAAATCCTTAGGCATTCTTTTATTGAGTGGTCTCTAACCCTTTTTTTTGTCTCGTTTAGAATCTATTTCGATTCTTCATTTTGATCTAGTTGTTGAGACAATTGAAAAGGGTATTTCCTTGTTCTAGGATCCTTCATCTTTGCCTTGAATCATTGGGTTTAGACATTACTTCGGCGATATTTAATCATTTGAAAAATGGCAGCAACATGCCCCTTTTTCTCTCTTTTTTTCTTTCTATCAAAGAATCATATGAACAATTAATTCCCGCATGATACACTTTTGATCGAAAGAGTTTTCCCAATTCCAACAATTTTTCTTTTTGATTTGAAAATAGTTTGAATCGGAGCCTTTCGATTTCTATATCAAAAATAGACTTACGAAGTTGTTCCAACTTATTGATTTCCATTAACTAACCCTAGATCCTTGCCCCTGAAAAATGGATGTTTCTCTTCGAGCTCCATCCTGTACTATTTAAATTCCAACCCAACAAAAAAACGGATTATAATAGAACAGAACAAAGGATGTCGAGCCAAAAGCACCTTCATTTCTACATAATGGAAAGTGGTGGGTTTTGACATCCACAGCCGATCATGTCCTTCAAGTCGCACGTTGCTTTCTACCACATCGTTTCAAACGAAGTTTTACCATAACATTCCTCTAGTTTGGAACATTGATTCAATTATGGAATCATGAATAGTCATTGGTTCAGTCGATACATAGTAATCTATCTATACTTCTTCCTTCTATATGAAATGAATTTCCTTCTGTATGAAATAAATAGATAATTTAGGAAGAAAAAGCCTCAATAAGAATTCAAATTAACCCATATTGTATTGTATGAATGCAATATATTTTTCTTTTTTAAAACTTTTATTATACTTTTCTATTCTAATTAAGCTTTTCTATTCTAATTAATAAGAAATTAAGAATATCATTAATAATAATATCACGAATATTATAAATAACACAAATAAACTAATCTTTTTGAATCTACCTTGCATCTTCAAATAACTCGATAGAATAGATTCGCCAATCTGACAGTTCTTCGAGTGCCAATCTTAAATCTTAAGAAATCATTAAAAATCAAAAGCAAGAATCACATTTTCTCCAATATTTGACTCTTAGAAAGAAGGTTGTTAAAAAAAAAAAAGAGCAATTTAGATTCGGATATCGTTATTCTGATATATAAGTATGCTCTGGGACGGAAGGATTCGAACCTCCGAATAGCGGGACCAAAACCCGTTGCCTTACCACTTGGCCACGCCCCATTTAGATTTCTATTTGAAACTACTAAACACTAATATGGGTATTCCTTGTTCGTCAATTCCAGTTCCAAATAGCTATGGAATAGATTAGATTCTTGCTAGGATTTTGGCACGTATGGATAGAGAATTAAACCGAATTTATTGATCATTACATATAATTCAATTAAGATATTGTATGAAAGTATGATTTCTTCTATTCTCTTGTAAGAATTGAAGGCTTTTGATTGGGTGAGTTCAAAGAAGTATTGTTTAGTCTGCCTTATTTTCCTTTCTTCATTTTTTTCCTTATATCAAAAAACATATTAATAACTCAATCAAAATTATCTCAAAGAACAAAATTTTGTTATGCTTAATATCTTTAATTTGATCTGTATCTGTGTTAATTCTGCCCTTTTTTCGAGTAGTTTTTTATTCGCCAAATTGCCCGAGGCCTATGCTTTTTTGAATCCAATCGTAGATTTTATGCCAGTAATACCTCTTCTCTTTTTTCTCTTAGCCTTTGTTTGGCAAGCTGCTGTAAGTTTTCGATGAGATCTCCTAGAAAAATTCATGATTTATTCAAGAAAAAAAAAATTCTAACAATTGAAAAGATCAGATAAGTCTTACACTATGAACGCACCCC